CGAATCCAAATCCAATAAAAAAATATATCAATTCATCTCTCTATTTTTTGTGAAAAGAAGTACAAATAGCAGAATTTAATTCCCAACGGCAATCCCTCTTCTTTTCTTTTTCGTTTAACATTTATCATCAAAGAAATGGGGTAATTTCCATTTCTTCGACTAGTACCGATTCGATTGATGGGAGAGAGACATATGTGGATTAGTACAATTATTGTTAGCATCGGATTCAGGGTTCCATGGGATACCGTACTGTACTGGGCCTGGCTTTTTCTTTTTCGATTACTCCCGATCTGTGGAATGTGGAATAGAGTACTATATGTTTCCCGGGAGTACATACATAAATGGAATTTGTACGATATAAAATTAATTTAACATAGTTACTGTGATAGATTTAATCTTTAAAAGAAAAGCGTATCCTTTTCTGGCCCGATTTTGTGTAACCTCAATTTATAATTTCACTAATTTGAAATAATCTATCTCATTCAAATTTCACATTGAGCTTTTGATATATGTGTCCCGTTACTAATCCAAGGAAAGAGGATATTAAAAAAATAAAGATCAAACAAGGATCGCTTTTTTATTAGCGAGGGAATGCAAATTTTTTTTATAAGGGTTTTTTCCTTGAAAGAACAAACTTTTTAAATTTATATATATATAAATATATATAATATAGTGAATTTGATGGAATATTATATTTTTTTATACCGGAACTTGTACTCATCTTTATCATACTTCTTTTGTTTTCCAAGAAGATTAGATCATTAAAAAAATGAGTTTAGAACTTAACTCCTTCCTTTTTTTTAATTTAGCTTCTATTGTTTGGTGGGGTTTGTTTAGAACCAATGGTAAGTGGAAAGGCGGTTAGATAATACTTCATCAGATGATTGTACAAAGAGGACGGTAGGTTATAGAAAAGAAAGAATGGAAAAGAATGATAAATAAATAAAGGAATTATTGATTGGATTAGGAATAAAATTTTGAGTTCGGTATGGATAAAAGATCTTCCTATGTTATACTATTCAATTCTTGACGATGAGTCAATTTGATAGCTCAGATATTGTTATTCATGATATTGATCCGATTCGATATCATCGAGATGTAATTCATCCCATTGAATTTACAGGCGAAAGATTTATTATCTCTATGGGATTAACTCCCGAGTTATTTCGAATTAAAGAAAAATTAAACAAATGAGATTATGGAAGTAAATATTCTTGCATTTATTGCTACTGCACTGTTTATTCTAGTTCCTACCGCTTTTTTACTTATAATATACGTAAAAACAGTCAGCCAAGGTGATTAATTTGAATTAAACTTGACTTTTTAGTTCTTATCCATAATTGAAAGAAAAGGATTCAAATTTCGCGTCTTAAATGTAAATGAAATGGGCAGACTAGAATCATCCGTATTCTATGAGATACGATAGTATGGTAGAAAGAAATATCTGAATCTTTCTACCATACTATCTAGTATTGTGTATAAAGTTGTATTGTAATACAGGTTAATTTAATATAGATCAATCTACAATAGTATCGTCATATTCCTTTCCTATATATAGGGAAATCAATTACATATATATATACATATAGAATATACATAGTGATAATGTATATAATGTCCCAATTCTATTTCTTTGCTTTATCTATTTGTATTTAATTTATGTTGATTTCAATTAATTTTAAATAATCGAAAGCGATTATAATTCCTAGATTTCTGATTATTTTCAATATGAATCCCGATCAAAAGAATCAATGACTTCTATAATGGGTATAACAAAAAGATTATTTTGTTATACCCATTATAGAAGTCATTGATTGAGCAGTTGACAAATGATCCACGGGAACTTCTTCGGAGTCGATTTTTAACGTTTGAACCATGATATGAAATGGGTTCAATAAAACAAGCACAACAAAAATAAAAATTCTAAAATAATAAAACTAAAACAAACGGTAAGTGCACATGACTCGCCCAAGACAATATTTTAGTATGTGCATTATCTCGTTGGACAACTACAATGTCTATGTTGTTTCCCATAGAAAATGTGTATCCACGTAATGTAATAACAGAATGGTTTTCTCTTTGATCTTTGAACAGTAAAGAGGTAAACAAAATAAAAAGTAAAAAAGGTTCCGTTCTTCCTCATGGTCCATATCCAACTTTGGTAAGAGTCAGTTCATCGAAATAGAAAATTTATGAAGAATTTAGCTGTAATAAATTTCCTACCTTTTGTATTCCTTTTACGTTTTTTTACTTTCGAAATACGAACATGGAAATAATTGAAATATTTCTTTGATTGAAAGAGTATTCTTCATATTTATTATTCATAGAATACATTACTCCACTAAAATCAAAGAGAATTTCTAAATGAATATATTTTCTATTTCAATTTAAAATTAAATTTTAAATTGAAATAGTGAAATTTAAAATAAAAAAAGCTTTGACGAACGATCTATAAAAAAAAAAAATTGATACAGTTTAGTTCCTAAACTCAATTAGTAGT